TACCTTGATCGACTACTGTACGAATAGCATTTCCAGCTGCCGTTTGGGCAGCAAAAGGTGTCCCTCTTCTTGTACCTCTAAATCCACAAGTACCAGCCGAAGACCAAGAAACCACCCGGCCTCTTACATCTGTAACAGTCACAATGGTATTATTGAAACTTGCTTGAACATGAATAACTCCCTTTGGTATTCTACGTGTATTCTTACGTGAACCAATACGTCCATTCCTACGCGAACCCACTTTTGGTATTGTTTTTGCCATATTTTATCATCTCATAAATATGAGTCATATAGATATATGGATATATCCATTTCTTGTCAAAACAGATCTTTTTTATTTGTACATCGGGTCTTTTAGAGAGTTTTTTTTACACTATCCTTGTCTTTGTTTATGTCTTGGGTTGGAACAAATTACTATAATTCGCCCCCGTCTACGAATTAGTCGACATTTTTCACAAATTTTACGAACAGAAGCTCTTATTTTCATATTTTTTTTTCCTTAAACTTAATTTTAAATCGACTTCTTGGAAGAAAATGGGTTTCTTGAAATTTTTAATTTCGGATCGTATTCCCACGGAAACTCATGGTAAAGTTGAAAAACCACCGAATCCCTCGAATATTTGTTGGGGCGTTCCTAAATGATACGCCCTCTGGCAGATATAAGAAGGATTACCATATATAACACAAAATTTCTCCGCCTATTCCTTTTAGTCGAGCCTCTCGATCTGTCATTATACCGTGAGAAGTAGAAAGAATTACAACTCCCATTCCGCCTAAAATTCTAGGAATTCTTTGATAGTTAGAATAGATTCGTAGACCAGGTCGACTGATCCGTTTTAAATTTAAAAGATTTCTATAGGGCCCTTTTCCATTTCTTGTATGGCGCAGGGTTAAAACCAAAAAGGATTTGTCGCTTTCTCGATGTTTCCTCACATTTTCGATAAAACCTTCTCGTAAAAGTATTTTTACAATTTTTTCGGTGATATTAGTAGATGCTATTCGAACGATTCTTTTTCGATCCATACCCGCATTGCGTATAGAGGTTAATATGTCAGCAATAGTGTCCCTACTCATGATGGACTAAAATTCTTGTTGCCCCCAAATTTGTATATAATCAACATGCTTTTTTTGACTTCTTTTTTTTTTTCATAAAAAAAAAAATTATATTATTAAATGAAAGGTATATGCGTGAAACACAATCTACTAAATAAATTTGAATCTATTTCTTTCCAATACCCTACTATAACTATATCGTAGTCTCATCTTAAATTTGAAGACTATTATAATACCTCGGGCGCTAATGAAACTATTTTAGTAAAATTTAAATGCCTCAATTCCCGTGCGATCGCACCAAAAACGCGAGTTCCTTTAGGATTTCCTTCTTGATCAATGACAACTGCGGCATTGTCATCATATCGTATTAGCATACCGTTGTCGCGTTTAAGTTCTTTGCAGGTACGTACAATTACAGCTCTGACCACTTCTGATCGTTCTAGGGGCATATTTGGTACTGCTTCTTTAATCACAGCAACAATAACGTCACCGATATAAGCATATCGACGATTACTAGCTCCTATGATTCGAATACACATCAATTCTCGAGCCCCACTGTTATCTGCTACATTCAAATGTGTCTGGGGTTGAATCATTTTTTTATTTGTTCTGTCAATGCAAAGGCGAAGAAAAAAAAAAAAGAAATATTTTTTGTCAAAAAAGAAAAAAAGAAACCTTGCATTTTTCATTCCCAGGATTTATTTTCTTTGATTCTACATTCTTATCCCAAAACAATAAATTGAGTTTTGATAGGCATTTTGGATGCTGCTATTGAAATGGCTTTTCTGGCTATATTTTCTGCGACTCCACCCATTTCATAAAGTATTCGTCCTGGTTTAACAACAGCTACCCAATATTCAGGAGAGCCTTTACCCGAACCCATACGTGTTTCTGTGGGTCTTACTGTAACTGGTTTGTCGGGAAATATACGTACCCATATTTTTCCACCACGACGCGCATTTCGTGTCATTGCCCGGCGCCCCGCTTCTATTTGTCTAGATGTGATCCAAGCGGGTTCAAGCGCTTGAAGAGCATATTTACCGAAACTAATATGATTACCTCGATAAGACATTCCCTTCATTCGTCCTCTATGTTGTTTACGGAATCTGGTTCTTTTGGGGTTATAGTTGATGGTTCTTTCTGAATTCCACCTCTACTACAGAACCGGACGTGAGAGTTTCGTCTCATCCAGCTCCTCGCGAAAAAAGGATTCAAAATATTTAATTTGAATTGATATATATATATTTAATTAATAATAGATGAAATCGAGGGATTCTTTGACTTCTTTGACATTGAATCTAATCTATTAGTGATTTGTATATCTTGTTTGGGTATTTTGGATATATAACTAAACCTATTAAACATATATTTATTTTTATTGAAAATATTCCATTTTTTTTTTTTCATTTTATCGTATCGGATTGAGCCAAATACAAAATGTAGCAAT